ATATCAAAATCGGATGAATCGGCCCAGACCGGCTTACTAATGGGATGTCCTCATACATTACAAAATTTTGCTTTAGCCAATGATCTAATTTGAGGAATAATTGGAATTGTTGTATCAAGCTTTTTCGTAAGATTTTCCATTTTAAATGACTTTTCCAACATTTGACTCCGTACCACTGAAGGATTTTGCCGCACATTTGAAAAATAGCCGAAAAAGTAAAATGAATGCTCGGATAATTGGTTTTTATGGATCTTTCCTGGTTGAGACCAAACAAAAAAATGACATTGCCATAAATGGATAAGAAAGTATTTCCATTTTTCATCAAAAAGGGCGTATTCTTTGAAGCCAGAATGGATTTTCCTTGATATCTAACATAATGAATGAAAGGGTCCTTGAAGAACCATAGGGTGGACGGAAAATCCTTATCAAAGACTTCTACAAAATGTTCTATTTTTGCATAGAAATAGATTCGCTCAAAAAGGAGTCCAAAAGATGTTAATCGTAAATAAGAAGATTTGGTACGGAGAAAAAGAAAGATGGATTCGTATTCACATACATAAAAATTATATAGGAACAGGAAAAATCTTGGATTACTTTTTGAAAAAAATCTTGGATTACTTTTTGAATTTGAAAAAGTAGAAATCCTTTTTTTTGGAGTAATAAGACTATTCCAATTACAATACTCATAAAGAAAGAGCCTTAATAAATGAAAGGAGGAGGCATCTTTCACCCAGTATCGAAGGGTTTGAATCAAGATTTCCAGATGGATAGGGTAGGGTATTTGTACATCTGACACATAATTTAAATATGGAAATTTTTCCTCAAAAAAAGGAAATATTGAATGAATTGATCGTAAATTATAGGATTTTATGATTTCTGCCTTCTCTAAGGAAGAGATTAATTGTAGGGAAAATGGAATTTCCACACTGACGGCAAGCCCCTCTGATATTATTTGAGAATACAAATTCTTGTTGTACCCCCAAAATGGATTTTTGTTAGAATTATTAGCAGAAATAATCAAATGATTCTGTTGATACATTCGAGTAATTAAACGTTTTACAATTAGTAAACTAGATTTATTGTCATAACCTAGATTTTGCACCAAAATGGAACTATTTAAACCATGATCGTAAGCAAGTGCATAAATATACTCCCGAAAAATAAGTGGGTATAGGAAGTCATGTTGACGAGATCTATCTAGTTCTAAATATACTTGAAATTCCTCCATTTTTGAAATTCGATTTTTGCCAAGGATCGAAGATTTATTGGTTTATGAAATAATACATAGTGCGATACAGTCAAAACAGGGTATTCTATTCTAATAAAAAATCTAATAAAAAATCTAATAAAAAAGAAATAGATACCTAGAAAACAAGTAAGACTCATCAACGGACTCTCTCTACTCGCTTTTTCCATCTAATTATTTTATGTTCGTTCTAGGATAACAAGATAGTTCGAAATCCTTTATTTTATCAACCCAATCGCTCTTTTGATTTTGGAAAAAAAAAAAGATCTTTATCAATATACTCTTTCTTCTACACATTTATCGCCACCCCATAATATAATGGAGAATAGCTAATAGTTAGGATTCATAACAAAAATTAATAATCCATTCATGGGAAAAGCTTTTCCCACATCAAGTACTAATATTTTTTATTTTTAACGTATAATTAGATGGGGTAATCATTCAAATTCAAAACGAAAGCTCGTTCCTTTTTGTTTCCCTATAATTAGAGCCATCAAACTCTATCCATTTATTAATTAAACCCAACTGTGAATTTATTTTGTTGCGAGCCAAGAATACAAACAAGGATTTGGGCCCGATCCAATAACAATGAAATATTCTTAGAATTCTCCATTGATACGACATGCTGCTTTTTCCATTCATTCCTTTCTGGATCAGTCGTGGTCTTACAAACTCTACCGATGGTATGGACGAATCCATTGCTTCATAGAAATGTGTAAAAATTTGAGTCGCACTTAAAAGCCGAGTACTCTACCATTGAGTTAGCAACCCTAAAAAAAAAAAAAAAACTAATAAAATAAACTAATAAGGTGTGTAGATACAACCGCAATCAAAATCAATAAACAGATGGAATTGGATAAAAAAAAATATAAAAATTATTAGATTTATATTATATTAAAATATATATTAAAATATTATAAAAATAAAAAGATAAATATATTAGAAAGAAATAAAGAAAAGAAAGAAAAGAATTTTATTTAAATTGAATTTGAATTAAAAAAAGTATTTCTTTAATTAAAAAAAAGAACTTCTTTTCTTCTTTCGATCACAGAAAATCCAACGAACCCATCTATTTGATGAAGTCAAAAAAATCCTATGGAACGGGAATAAATGGATCCATTTATTCCCGATCGGATTATATTTGTTTGATACACTGTTGTCAATATTAATGTTGAAAAAAGAATACAATTACAATGGAGAAAATCAAAATAAATGAATTAAAAACTTAAATATTAAATTGAATAAATACCAATTGAAATCCAATTGAATTTAATTCAAATTACAAATACAAATGAATAAAATAATAATAAATACTAAGAATTAAGAATAAGGAATCAAAAAATCAAAAAATATATAATAATATTCGAATATAGAATATATAATAGAATATATATAGAATATATAGAATATGAATATATAGAATATATAAATAAAAAAAAATAGAATCTAAAATAAAAAAAGAAAAATATAAGAAAGACTTAACCTAACCCCCCTTTCTTTTTTAAATTTATTCAGAAAATTCTAACAAAAACCAGCTCCTTGAGGATAATGTATTTCTTGAGGATAATGTATTTATAGACCCAATTACTTCATTTATTATACTTCATTTATTACTTATTAATTTAGAATTGAATTTATTTTTATTCATTTGCCCATTTTTATATTATCAATAAAAATGGATTTTTGTAGTTATAAAAAACAGCATTCTATGGCAGCAATAAGAAATAAAAAAGAAATTAGGAATTAGGTATGAATAGAACAAAAGAGCGGGGGGGAAGGGGGGATAAGAGAGAAAAGGATTAATATAAATCTATATAAATATAAAAGTAATCCACACCCTCTTTTTTATTTTTTATTTTATTTATTTATTTTGAAATTGAATTTTGTTTGTTGATTAGGATTAAGTTCCATAAAAACACCCGCCTTTTTTGAAATATCCTGAACAGTTCCTGTAGGTTGAGCGCCTTTTTCAAGGAAATATAGAATAACAGGAATATTTAAATAGGTTTGATTCTTTATCGGATCATAAAAACCCACTCTCCGAAGATCTCTCCCCTCTCTTCGGGATCGAACATCAATTGCAACGATTCGATAAACGGCTCATTGGGATAGATATAGATAAACAATACACCCCCCCTAGAAACGTATAAGAAGTTTTCTCCTCGTACGGCTCGAGAAAATTCGAAATTATGTCTATCTATAGAATTATGATGTCAAATAGATTCATAAAATCATTAAATCAATTAGATTATGATTTAAATTAACTACTTTTTTCTTATTCTTTCCCGAAAAAAAAAAATCACTCGTATTCGCAACCTCATAACTCAAGTTGGATAACTCTCAAATAACTCAAAGGAAAACAAAACCTTTAGTTAGGTAGTTAGGTATTTTATTTCATTTATTGAGCGGTCTCTACCCCCTTTCTTGTCTGTCTCCTTTAGAATTTTTTTTTTCGTCTTCAGTCAGTGTAATATAGTTGTTGAGACAATTGAAAACGGTATTTACTTGTTCCACGATCCGTTAGCTTTTCCTTGAATCATTGGGTTTAGACATTACTTCGAGGATCTTTAATCATTTCAAAAATGGCAGCAACATACCCATTTTTTTATTTCTTTCCATCAAAGAATCGTACAAATAGATGGTTAATTCCCCCAGATCCACTTTTGATCGAAATAGTTTTACCAATTCCAACAAATTTTACTTTTTTAAAACTTGCTCGAATTGGATCCTTTCGATTTCTATAGCGAAAATATACTTACGAAGTTGTTCTAACTTATTAATTTTCACTAACCCTAGAAACTTGCCCCTGAGAAATGAATAAACTCGAGCTCCATCATGTACTATTTTCATCATCAAACCCTCCCTCCTCCCCAAAAAAGAAAAGAAATTCGAGTGGAATAGAACAAACGATGTCGAGAAAGAGCACCTTCATTTCTATATAATAGAAAAATGGTGGATGTAAGAATCCACGGCTAATGTAATCATGTCTTTCAAGTCGCACGTTGCTTTTTACCACATCGTTTCAAACGAAGTTTTACCATAACATTCCTCTAGTTTGGAGCCGGCATGTAATTGATTCAATTCTGAAATCATGAATAGTCATTGATTCAATCGATCCATAATAATGCATATTTTTTCCTTCTACCTTCTACTTCTATATGAATGGCAAATTTCTAAAGTAAAAGTAAAGAAGTATTAAAAAAAATTTCAAATTAATTCGATATTGTAGGAATAGAATTTGTATTCTATTTCTATTTTTCTATTTATTTTTTTAAGAAAATAGAGATTCGAAATATTCTTATTCAATTCAAAAAAAAAAATACAAAATAGAATTAGAATTCAAAATTTTAATAGAAGATTTTTCTTTCAAATTTCCATTTTGAATTTTTATAAATAATTAAGAAATTCATTTTCAATATATTATATATTATTTAGAATTTCTATATTATAAATAGAATATTATATATAATATTCTAAATATATTAATTAATATTCAATATATTCAATATATAAATATTCAATATATAAATTATTCAATTTATTCAATATATAAAATATAAATATATAAATAAAAAATCTTATTTAATATATTAAAATATTCAAAATATTAAAATATTCAATATTCAAAATATTAAATTTCTTATTATTATTATTAGTTTTTATTCAATTTTTTTAAAATAATAATATACATTTTGAATATACAATAACACGAATAAAAAAAATAAGTTCTTTTTGAATCTACATTTTCAAAGTGACTCGATTTAGAGACAAATCAAAAAAAAAAGAAGAATCACATTCTACCCAATATTATATACTCTTAAACAAAAGGTTTCTCAAAAAAGGGCAATCTTTATTATGATATATAATTTGTATTCAGATATGATATATATCATGAATGGATATGCTCTGGGACGGAAGGATTCGAACCTCCGAATAGCGGGACCAAAACCCGTTGCCTTACCGCTTGGCCACGCCCCATTTCTATTTCTATTCGACACTACTAAACACTATTATTGATATTGGTTGTTCGTCAATTCCAGTCCAAATATCTAAATATCTATAGAATAAATTGTTACTATAATTTTGATATGTCTAGATATAGAATGAAACTGAAATTATTGATCATTACATATAATTCAATTAAGATATTGCATGAAAGTCTGATTTCTTCTATTTTTTTTCTTTTTATTTCTGAATGGAAAGATTTTGAATTTGATAAGTTCAAATCAAAGAAGGATTTTTGAGGTCTACTTTTTCTTATTTGATTCATCATTTTATTCGTAATTAATTCGATTTTTTTTATTTATTCTATATATTCTATATTCTAACATTCTATATATTCATATTCTAGAATATTCTATATTCTATTTTATTCTAATATTCGTATTGGATTTTTATTATTATTTTTCATTTAAAAATTTTTTGTGATTTCTTTTGTTTTTTTTTTTTTTTAATTAATAATATTATATTTTATTAATATTATTAATTAATATTAATTAAGAAATTGAATTATTATTTAATTCTTATTAATTAATTATTAATTTAGAATTTCAATTTCTTATTTATTATTCTTATTTCTTTTTTTATTTTCTTATTATTTATTATTCAATTTGAATTAATATATTAATTAAAATGAATATTAAATATTAAAATATTAGAAATATTAATAAGAAATTAAAAAAGAAATGAAATTGAAAATTCATTTATTAGAAAATTGAGAATAAAATATATTAATTATTAATAATAAAAATATATTAATTATTAATAATAATATAAACTTAATAATATTAACTTAATTTTCATTTTTATTAATTTAATTCACAAAAAGACAAAATACAATTATCTTAAAGAACAAAATGTTTGTTATGCTTAATATCTTTAGTTTGGTCTGTATTTGTATTAACTCTGCTCTTTATTCAAGTAGTTTTTTCTTCGCGAAATTACCTGAAGCCTATGCTTTTTTGAATCCAATTGTAGATATTATGCCAGTAATACCTGTACTCTTTTTTCTCTTAGCTTTTGTTTGGCAAGCTGCTGTAAGTTTTCGATGAGATCTTTAATTTGAATACTGTCCTAGAAAAATTCATAATTTATTTGAAAATAATTTATTCGAAAAAAAGATTCGAAAACTTTAACAATTTTGATTTCTAAGATCAGATAAGTTTTACAGTGTGAATCCTCATGTGTAGTATAGGAGAATCTATTTTCTTTCTTTTTTTTAATGATCTTGGAGATTGTGTAATGCTTACTCTAAAACTTTTTGTTTACACGGTAGTGATATTCTTTGTTTCTCTTTTCATCTTCGGATTCCTATCTAACGATCCAGGACGTAATCCGGGACGTGAAGAATAAAAAATCATATTTTTTATTCTTTTTGTTTTCTGTGTTTTCCTTGCTTGTGCTTGATTTTGAAATATTCTTATTATCTATTTTACATCTTTCAATTTTCACTTAAAAAAAAAACTATTAAAATAAAAACTTTAACTATTTCATTTTTAATTATTAATAACTTTAACTATTAATAATAACTATTAAATTAATAATAACTATTAAATTAATAATAACTATTAAATTAATAATAACTATTAAATTAATAATAACTATTAAATTAATAACTATTAAATTAACTATTAATTTTAATTAAAACTATTAATTATAATTAAAATAAATAAAATAAACAAAATAAAAACTATTAAATTTATAAATTTAAATATATAAATTAGAAATAAATATTTCTATTCAATTTTAACTATTCTTTAACTATTCAATATTTCATCAATATTTCAAAATGAAAAAGAAATAAAAATAATAATATAAAAATATAAATAAGTTAATAAAATAATTCAAACAAACAAAGAAAAGAAACAAAAGAGACTCTGTTCTATAAATTCAAAAAGGTAAATAAAATACCAAATCATTGATGGAAACGGAAAGAGAGGGATTCGAACCCTCGGTACGAAAAATTCGTACAACGGATTAGCAATCCGACGCTTTAGTCCACTCAGCCATCTCTCCCCAATTGAAAAAAGGGCCCTTTCTTTTTTTTTATATTTCTTTTTTTTTTTTTAATTAGAATTTAGATTTCTATAATCTAATTTATATAAAATAATAATCTAATTTATATAAAATATTCTAATTTATATAATTAGAATATTCTATATAATAAATAATAATAATATTTGAATAATATTTGATATAATAATAATATTCTAATACTCTAAATATTCTAATACTCTATATAATAAAATAGAATAAAATACTCTATATAATAATATAATAAATTAATAAAATAAATAGAACTCTATACTATATAATAATATTGAATTTAATAGATTAAGATTAATAGAAATATAAAATAGAATTCAAATAGAATAATATAATATTAATTTGATTTATATAATCTTAATTATTTAATTTGAATTTGAATTAATTATAGAATAATATTCTAATTTTTATATAATTTTTATATAATAATTATTATATATATTAGATATATTTATTATTTATTTATATTTAATTTTATTTATATTATTAATATATTCTATTTTATATTTGAATTATTTGAATTTAATATTTAATAGATTAATCTTATTATTATTTAATAGATTAATCTTATTATTTATTTATTAATTTACTTATTCCTTATTTACTTATGAATTTTGACTTATTAATTTCTTAATTTAATTAATTTAAATTTATTCAATTTGAATTGAATAGAATAACTTAAACTTACTTAAACTTAATAGAATAAAAAATTCTAATATTCTAATTCTAATATTCTAATATCAATTTGAGATTTTGAAATTCTAGAAATTCGAAAATTCAAATTAAATTAATAATTAATAAAATGGATTTAATATTTATTAAATAAAAATATTCAAATAGAAAATCAAAAAATAGAAAATCAAAATAGAATATAGAATAATTAATATAGAATATTAATATTAATATAGAATAAATAATAAATATAAATATAGAATAATAGAATAATAGAATATTAAAATCAAAATATAAAGATTAATATTCTAAATTTGAATTATATATAATAAAATTTATATATAATAAATTAGAATTATATATCTAATTTATATAATCTAATATCTAATTGATATAATTCTAAAAAAAAAATAAAATAATTAATATAATTAATTAGAATTATATTCTATTTCTTATTTTTATAAATTTTTATTATTCAAATTCTAAATTTGAATTTTTGAATTAAAAAAAGAAATAATAAACAAATAATATAAATATATGTTTAATTCAAAAATTCAATAGTATATTTAAGTATATTTATAGAAATTCTATTTATATTATAGATTTTATAGATATAGAATTATAGAATAAAAAACTTGTTTTTCAGCCCGGCCAGGTTAGTACCTAGCCGGGCCTTTTTTGTTCCCATGAATTCTGGATAAAAATGATTTATTTGATCTGAAAAAAATACTTGTTATTGAAGATCAAACATAAGAATGTCATTTCTTATTACTCTTTCTTTTTTTCCAGTAAAGTATCTAAATAAAAGAAAAAAAAAAGAATGGAACTAAGGCTAAGGATTTTTGCACAATGCATTTTTATGTTATGGCTTAAGTAGTTTTGTCGAGATGTATCTGTCAAAACACCTTTAGCAAAACAAAATCCAAAAATCAAAATGGGTCCTTTTTTCTTAATTCCATTAGATCCCCTTACGAAAGACGTCAACACTATAAATTTTATGATTCTTTTATGATCCTATTTCTGATTCCCTTGTTGGACAAAAGTTCCATTTATATACAATAATCGCATTGAAGCGGGTATAGTTTAGTGGTAAAAGTGCGATTCGTTCTATGGATCCCCTACTAGTTAAGGGATCCCTCGTTTGATTCATATTCCGATCAAAAACTTTATTTCTTATCTTAAAAGGGGTTTAATCCTTTACCTCTCAACGAACAATTCGAGGAATAATATACATTATCGTAATTTATATTCAAAAAGAATCAATTCGAAATTGACAAATTGAATTATGAAATTACAAAAACATAAGTTTTTTGAATTGGATCAATACTCCCAATTTTTTGAGTATGAGTAAAGGATCCATGGAAAAAGATATAGAAAGTTTTTTTTTTATCGTAACTAAATCTTCCATTTTTTTTGTATAGGAGAGATTGAAGCAAAATAGCTATTAAACGATTACTTTAGTTTACTAGAGATATCGACATATTTTTTTTTTAGCTCGATGAAAATAAAATGCTTTTCCTAAGGATTCTCTTAAATAGAAATAGAGAACGAAGTAACTAGAAAAAAAAAAGATTGTTAGAATCCGCCTCTTCTAGATTCTAGAGGGATCATCTAAAAAGCGGTATGTTTTGAATGCATTCAGACAGATTCAGACAGAAGGGCTGACATAGATGTTATGGATGGCATTTTTTTTTACGTCTTCCATTTGTTAATCTCTTCCATAAAGGAGCCGAATGAAACCAAAGTTTCACGTTCGGTTTTGAATTAGAGACGTTAAAAATGATGAATCAACGTCGACTATAACCCCTAGCCTTCCAAGCTAACGATGCGGGTTCGATTCCCGCTACCCGCTTCTATTATATCTCTATATTCTATTCGAATCTAAATTTGTGTATTTGTAAATATATAAATATAGATAAATATAGAATAGAATTCATATTAAATATTAATATAATAATAAAATAATAATATAATAATAATATATAACTAAATAACTAAAACTAATTAATTTAGTTATTTAGTATTTTTGTTTTTAAC